ATGATAAGTGGTATTTTTTCTTGGTTGTTTACCTTGGATCATAAGCGGATAGGACTTATATATGCTTTCATAGGTGTATGGTTCGGTTTTGTTGGCTTAGGTTTAAGTGTTTTAATTCGTATGCAGATGGTTGAGGCGTATCAGAATGTTTTTAGTACAGATTCTTATAATAACATTATAACGAATCATGGTATTATTATGATATTCTTTTTTTTAATGCCTGTAATGATTGGTGGGTTTGGTAATTATTTACTTCCTTTGTTGCTGGGTATACCTGATTTAAATTTACCCCGTATTAACGCGTTGAGTGCTTGGTTGTTGTTGCCCTCAGGAATTTGCTTGATTATAAGCATGTTAGGGTGATCAAGTGGGTTGGGTTGAACGTTTTATCCACCCCTGTCTAGCATTAAATATAGTCCTAGTAAAGGTACGGATTTTTTGATGTTTGCCTTACATTTGGCTGGTATATCTAGTATTTTAAGTTCTATTAATTTTATTTGTACTATTTTTACATCAGCAGAAAGAATGCATATGGGTGAAAAGTTTTCTATGATTGTTTGGGCTTATTTATTTACGTCTATTCTATTGTTGCTTTCTTTACCTGTTTTGGCTGCTGCAATTACTATGTTGTTGTTTGATCGTAAATTTGGCTGCGCGTTTTTTGATCCGTGTGGTGGGGGAGATCCAGTGTTGTTTCAACACATGTTTTGATTTTTTGGTCATCCAGAAGTGTATGTGCTTATTATACCTGGATTTGGTATGATTAGTCATATTTGTATGAGGTTAAGGGGTAAAACAGAAGCATTTGGTTATTTTGGTTTAGTTTTTGCTATGTATTCAATAGTTGGGTTGGGTTGCATAGTTTGAGCTCATCACATGTTTACTACTGGGATGGATATTAAATCTAAAGTATTTTTTAGGAGGGTCACTATGGTTATTGGTATTCCAACTGGAATAAAGGTGTTTTCTTGATTGTATATGATGGGTAAATTTAGTCAGTATAGTAAAGATCCTATAGTTTGGTGAATTGTTGCTTTTATAATTTTATTTACAACAGGAGGAGTTACTGGTATTATATTATCTGCTTCTGTTTTAGATACTTATCTACATGATACTTGGTTTGTAGTAGCTCACTTTCATTATGTATTTTCTTTGGGGTCATATGTTAGTGTAGTAATTTCTGTTGTGTGGTGGTGATCAGTAATTAGTGGTTACACCCTTAATAAGGTATTGCTAAAGATTCATTGTATAGCTTCAATGGTTGGGTTTAATATGTGTTTTTTTCCTATGCATTATTTTGGCTGGTGTGGGCTACCACGTCGGGTTTGTGTTTATGACCCATTTTTTAATCAAATTAGTTATCTTTGTACAACGGGTAGAATAATTTCTGCAGTTAGAGGGTTTCTTTTTATGTTTATATTATGAGAGTCAATCACAACAAAGAAAGTTAGAATAGGTAAATGAGGAGCAGGGTTTGCTACAGTTAATTTAATGAAAGTGCCTGTAGCTCATCACGTTTTATATAAAAGTAATTTGACAGAAAGTTATTAGTAAGTAAAGGAAAGGCTGGGTAGTAGAGCTAATATAGTTTAAGTAAAATACTATTTTTGTAATATAGGGATAATGATTTTTTACATTTTTTAGCTTTGTTATGAGAGTATACATGAAATTAAAGTGGAAGTTACCTTTTGCATCATGAGATAATGATTAAGAGTTAGTAATAAATTCATCGAAACCTTAGGATATAACTTTATTTTCTATCCTGGGTAAGGATAGGTTAAAAATGAAGCTAGGTTTGTGATAAATAAATCGTCTAAGGGTATAACTAATTGTCGGGCTAATAAATATGTTAATCGTGTAGGCTTGGATGTTTATACGAAGGTTGTAACATTAGGTTGTAGTTTAATTAATGGGGTTTAAAGGTATCCAATTGTTTGAAGTGTTAAAACTCAAGTTACTGTTGTATATGTTCTAGTTAAAACCCGACATAAAATAACTAAATATTATTGTATAATGTTATTATAAGTAGTTTAATTAGAGTAAAGTGTCTCGATTTAGTCTGAAATGTTTATTAAAAACATTGCCATAAATATTTGTTTATGGTAGGACCTGCTCAATGTTTAATAAATAGCCGCAGTATCTTGACTGTGCTAAGGTAGCATAATTAATTGTTCTTTAAATAAGAAATTGTTTGAATGGTTGTTTTAGGCTATAAATTACTATATTCTAAATATTGAAATTAGTTAGTGTTTGCAGAACAGCACTATAATTTATAAGACGGAAAGACCCCGAGAGTTTGATTAAATTTTATTTGGGGCAAAACCCACAATTTAGTGGGAATATGAACCTGTTTAAGTTGGTTTAATGGTTAAATTACCTCGGGGATAACAGGGTTAGAAGTAAAGAGAGTTCCTATCGATTTACTTAGTTGCTACCTCGATGTTGACTTGGAAGAGCTATTTGGTGCAGCAGCCAAAAAAGCAGGCCTGTTCGGCCTTTAAATTTCTTCATGAGTTGAGTTAAGACCGGTGTGAGCCAGGTCGGTTCTTATCTATATGTGTACTATGCTAGTACGAAAGGATTGTATAGTATTTAAGTTGGGTAAAGAGTTAAATTAACGTTTATTTTGCAAAGATAAGTTTAGAACTGTATAGTTTCTTACCTTTATATCTGTTTAATAGTGGCAGTAAAAATTAACACTAGTATAACTGCATAGATATAGTCTAGTTAAATAGTTTTAATAGATATAATACGTTTTTAGCAGTGAGTTTTTGTTTATTTCGCGTAAGCGAGAACAAGGTATAGTGTGTGGGGGGATTAGTCACAGTGCCAGCATCCGCGGTTATTCTGTCCCCCGTAATTTTTAGATATTTTAGTAAAACCAATAGGTTTAAATTAAATGGGGTAAAATCTTTAATTTAATAGAATTGTTTGGTTTAATATACTTTTACTTGTTTATGTGATGTAGATTAGATACCTATGTAACACAAGGTAAGCATATATTAGATTTAGTTAAACTAAAACTATTTGGCAGCCAATTAATCCTGACAGGGGATGGTGTTTAGTAAGAGATAATCCACTAAAGTAATTTACTAAGTTTAATTAGTTGGTGTACGTCCGGTTTAAAACTAGTAATTAAAATTAATGATTAGTGTTAATATTTTTATTTAAGCCAGGTCTATGTGCTATTAATAGCTTAGTTAATAATGCCATACTGTTATAACTAAATGTAAAAATTTATTTAGGACTTGTTAGTAAAAGGAAGTAAGTGAGTTCCTTTGAAGGGGGTTTAGTTGGGGTACACACCGCCCGTCAATCTCGGTTTTTCTGAGATAAGTCGTAACATGGTAGCCCCCGGGGAACCGGGGGCTAGTAGTTTAGGTTACTTTTTTGTATTCTTAACTAAGTATGGGATTAAGTTTTGTTTTTTGGGAAATGATAGAGTATGTATTTGCTTTAGCTTGGTGAATTTCTATATTTGTATTTTTGTATTTGGTTACAGTAATATTTTTTGTTAAGGGTAGTATTAAGCTACCAGCAGACAATAATTACATAGAAGGTGGTTGAACACTTATACCCGGTTGTGTGGTTGCTCTAGGGTGCTACTATAAATTACATTATTTGTTTTGGCTAGATGCGAGTCTTAAGATGGATGTTGATTCTGAGGTTAAGGTTATTGGGCGTCAATGGTATTGAACCTATGAGTATGATGGTAAAGAATATGATTCATTTATGACTAGCATAATAGATAAAGTAGATAATCCAATTCGTATTCCTTATGGAAAGGGTGCGCGTATGTTAGTAACGTCTTCTGATGTTATTCATTCATTCTTTGTGCCTGACATGGGATTTAAGGTAGATGCAATTCCAGGTCGAATTAATGTTGGTGTTATGACTACACCACGTATTGGAGTTTTTCATGGGTATTGTAGTGAGTTGTGTGGTACGGGACATTCTTACATGCCAATTGTTGTAGAAGTGGTGAACAGTAAGGAAAAGTATTAATTTAGTGTATGTATAGCACGAAAGCTTTTCGTGCTTTCAGTAGTCAATTAGGCTAATTAATAGTTATGACTGTGTTAATCACTTTTTATTTGTTAAGTATTGTAATGTTTGGGTTTGTTAATAAAGTTATCGGTTACTGTGTTTTGTTGGTGTTAAAAGCTTTATTTTGCCTAAGTATAATCTTTTTATTAAGTGGGTTTAGTTGATATTCTCTTTTATTATATTTAGTTTATGTGGGCGGAGTTTATATTTTATTTATTTTTGTTAGGGTTCATTTACCAAAAAGAATGAAAAAGAGATCACTGGGGGGGGTTTCACTATGGTGCTTAGTTTTTTTGTTGTGGGAAGTAGTCAAAGGTTTATTACAAGAAAAAGTTCTAATGGTTGATTATTCACATAAATTTTGTAGCCTTTTTGAAGGAGTCTCTTATTTATTTTTAAGTCTATTTTTATTAGTTTCCTTTTTTATTGTTTCTTACATCAGTAGAAGAAAGGAAAGATTTATACGATAAAACCAACTTAGCATAAGTTCAGTGCATAAGACTGTAAATTTTAAGGTAATCGTAATTAATTAGTTGGTTAGGGGTGTCAGAGATTATATGAGTTTGTTTTAGGTACAAAATACAGGAAGTTTCCTCCCTTGATGCAAAAAAGATTATTTATCGAGAGGGATTTGAAATCCCTTTTTATTGTTGGTTAACAAGTTTTGCTTTAGTGTTTTGTAAAAGTGTCAGAAGTTTATGAGTTGATTTTAAGCGTCAGGTATAGAGATTTATTCTCTCTTTTACTAATGATAGCTAGTGAACTATTTTTAGGCCTATATTTCGGCTATAGCTTTAGGGTTATTGACTCCGCTAGTTTATGTTCGGTTTTGTTGTTGGTTTTGTTTTTTTAAGTGGTTTAGTCGGTTGACTAAAAGGTTTTGTTAGTAAAAATTGAGTTTTCTTTACCCTGATAAAAAAGGTCGTAGGAGAAATTAAGGTTAAAGAGGAAGTATTTTTATGTCTTGTTATGCTGGTTTTTTGTGGAATAATTTCTATTATGTTTAGTAAACATTACTTTTATTGATCCACCAAAAAGTTGAAACAAATGATTTTACTGTTTTTGGCTGTTATGGCTGGGTTGATGTTAACTAATTCTTATTTACTAACCTTGGTATTTTGGGAATATTTGGGGTTTGTAAGGTACTTACTAATTTTATATTATTCTACATACGATACTGTTTATGCAGCCAAAGTTACATTAGTTAGATCACGATTTGGAGATGTTGGATTATTTCTAATATGTAGTTGTTTTTTGTTTAGAATTGATAGTAGTAGAATATTCTACTCCCTTGTAGTAAGGTTTTTTGTTGTAATTGCTACAAAGAGGGCTGCTATTCCGTTTTCTAGGTGATTACTAGAAGCTATGCGAGCTCCTACTCCTGTGAGTTGTTTAGTGCATTCTTCTACTTTAGTAGCAGCTGGTGTTTGGTTTGCATGTAACTACCACTATAATAGTAAAAGTGAGTTAATATCTATTCTAATTGTTAGGTGTTTATTTACTATTATAGTTAGTGCAACCAGTGCTTTATACTTTACAGATGTAAAGAAGATTGTTGCTTTATCCACGTGTAAAAATATTAGTTGATGTTTGGTATACTTGTATATGGGTGCTCCACTGCTATGCATAATGCAATTGGTTAGGCATGGAGTTGCTAAGTGTATGCTGTTTATATCTGTAGGGGATTTGCTAAGATCTTCTTATTCAAGCCAAAAATCTAATTTATTATCTAATCAGGTGAATAGGAGAGAGAGTAAATGAGTTTTTATAGTGTTTTTGGCATTAATGGTGGCTGGTGTACCGTTTAAAGGTATTTTTTTTACTAAGCATTTGCTAGCAAGAAGCTTATTATACTCTGTAAAATTAATAGTTTTGTTGTTAATTCTTTATAGCATTTATTTAAGATACTTTTATAGCAGCCGATTGGTTATGTTAGTGTCTCAACCGATATATGGTAGAAAAAATTCGATACATAACGTATATTTAGTATTATCTGCTTTAATAATTGTTTCAAATTTGTTAAATTATTTTTTTTGGAGTATGTATAACGAAGTAATTGGTTTAAATTATTTAATTAGTTGGGGTATAGTGTTTTCTCAGATATTTGGCTTAGTGCGAGGTTACTTCTATGGTATGTACTATAGGAGTTCTTTATGGTCAAGTGGACTGGGAGGCCAAGACTATGCTGTAAAGTTATTTTATTGAAGTTGAAATAAGTTATGCGGTGTATTGCATTCTTTAATGTTATTTCGATTGGAAGTTGCTACAGCTAATGGTTTGTTTGTTTTAACCCAAGGTATTAAGAGCAGGGCTTATGCTGGTAGATTGGTTTTGTTTTTTTTATTATTTATAATTAGTATTATCAATTTATAGGTTTAATTACATAGGTAACTTCGTGGCTTTAGGTTCAAATAATGTTGATTTTGAGCTAAATTCACGTATAATAGCATTTTAAAAATTACGTGACAATAACTCAAAATTATTAAGTATAACCAAGGATATGTAGGATTCTTACAGCTATGGTTTTACAATTTTTAGCAGAAAAATGGCTAAAAATACAAGTATATATAATATATAGATTATATAAACAATAACTCAAAATTATTAAGTATAACCAAGGATATGTAGGATTCTTACAGCTATGGTTTTACAATTTTTAGCAGAAAAATGGCTAAAAATACAAGTATATATAATATATAGATTATATAAACAATAACTCAAAATTATTAAGTATAACCAAGGATATGTAGGATTCTTACAGCTATGGTTTTACAATTTTTAGCAGAAAAATGGCTAAAAATACAAGTATATATAATATATAGATTATATAAACAATAACTCAAAATTATTAAGTATAACCAAGGATATGTAGGATTCTTACAGCTATGGTTTTACAATTTTTAGCAGAAAAATGGCTAAAAATACAAGTATATATAATATATAGATTATATAGATTGTAGATTATATAGATTGTAGATTATATAGATTGTAGATTATATAGATTGTAGATTATATAGATTGTAGATTATATAGATTGTAGATTATATAGATTGTAGATTATATAGATTGTAGATTATATAGATTGTAGATTATATAGATTGTAGATTATATAGATTGTAGATTATATAGATTGTAGATTATATAGATTGTAGATTATATAGATTGTAGATTATATAGATTGTAGATTATATAGATTGTAGATTATATAGATTGTAGATTATATAGATTGTAGATTATATAGATTGTAGATTATATAGATTGTAGATTATATAGATTGTAGATTATATAGATTGTAGATTATATAGAGGTTATGTTCTTTAATTAGTCGTTATGACTAAAGAACATAACCATATTTAACATTTATAGTATAATTAATTATGTTGCTTTTCCAAAGCAGATATCTAAGAAATTTAGTGAATGTAATGAGGGTATTACCTATTTTTAGTGCTTTTGTTACTTTTATATGTTTAGTTAGGGCTATAATGTGGAACCTAGTAGGACTAGAGGTATTTGCTGTTTTAGCCTTTGGCGCTGTTGTGTGATTGATATTAGACACAAATTTTACTTTTGGAATTCGTTATGAGTGAGCATTTTGGTTGTTTATTTTAAGGGAAGCTCTTATATTTGCTACTCTGTTCTTTTGCACTTATTGGAATTTTGAGGATGTGGATTTTAGTCGGTTGTCAGATCACATGGAGGTGCCATTTGCAGGTTGTTTCTTCTTGTTAAGGTCGTCTTTTACAGCTACGTTATTTCATCACTTTATGGATATGAATGATTTTCAAGCTAAATTGAATTTATTATATAGGGTGATTTTAGGAATGGGGTTTTTGGTTTTACAGGTTGTAGAGTTCAAAGAAGCTGTTAGTAGTATAACTTGATCTTGTTATCATTCTTGTTGTTACGGTGTGGTTGGTTTACACTTTTTCCATGTTTTGGCTGGGTTGCTGGTAATCATTACTATGATTGTGCGCGGTTATCAAACTTTTGGCTATCATTTGTGTACTGTAGTGGTATGGTATTGACATTTTGTGGATTATATTTGGCTTTTAGTGTATATCTTAATATACGTTATATTCCTAGTTAGGTTAAGTTAAACCGTTAATTTGTGGTGTTAAAAATATAAGAAATTATACTAAGAAAAAATGTTAAAGTTATTTCGTTCTAAATTAGTTGATTTACCTACGAAAGCATCATTGAATTACTATTGATGTAGGGGTTTTATGGTGTCGGGGTTTTTGGCTGTTCAAATTGTTAGGGGTATTATTTTGTCTTTACTATATGTTGCTGATGTAAATTTGAGTTTCCCTTGTGTAATGGAGATAACTAAAGATAGTATGTTTTCTTGGGTAACTCGTTATGTACATATTTGGGGTGTTAGGTTTATATTTATAGTTTTTATTGCCCATATGGGTCGTGCACTTTATTATTCTAGTTATACTAAGGTTGCTGTTTGAAATGTTGGTTTTGTTCTATACATTATGATGATGGTAGAGGCTTTTTTAGGTTATATACTACCTTGACATCAAATGTCTTATTGGGCTGCAACAGTTTTGACTTCTATAGTGCAAAGAGTGCCTTTTATAGGAATGAAGCTATATGAGTTTATAGTAGGTGGGTTTTCGGTGACGAAAGTTACTTTAGTTCGTGTGTTTGCAGCTCATGTTGTTTTAGCTTTTGTTATTATTGGTTTGAGATTGCTTCACTTATTTTATCTACATAAGGTAGGATCTAATAAAAGACTTTTTGTTAGTAACGGCTATTCAGATGCTGTCCACTTCCACAGCTATTATACTAGTAAGGATGCTTTTTGTTTATTGGTGTTGTACACAGCATGCTTAGGCTTGATTTTTAGTGTACCTGATTTAGTGTTAGATGTGGAAAGTTATTTACATGCTGATCCATTGGTGACACCTGCTTCTATTAAGCCAGAGTGGTATTTTTTATTCTATTATGCTATGCTTCGATCAGTTAGGTCTAAGATTGGGGGTTTGGTGTTAGTTATTGTATTCTTGTTTTTATTATGAGTTCCAACGAGTAATTATTCTTGTTGTTACTTTGTTTCTCGACAAGTTATTTTCTGAGTAATTTTTAGTCAGTTAGTTTTATTAAGTTACTTAGGTGCATGTGCTCCGGAGGATCCTTATGTGCTGGTTAGTCAGGTTAGAAGTTTTATTAGAGTTTTTAGCCTATTTTTGTTTAAGTTTTGTTGGTCGTATTAAGTTTATTAATGATTTCTGTGTTGTTTTTTTTGGGGTTATTAATAATGGGTTTTGTATTTACACTGGTTAGGTTTAAGTTTATTTCTGTGTTGTTGTTGTTGGAAAAATTAAAAGTTTTGGTGTTGCTGTTCTCTTTTTTGGTGGGGCTAGGGTATAAAAAAATACCTTACTTAGTTTTTATGGTAGTTGCTACTGTGGAAATAACGTTAGCTTTAGTTGTGTTGACTCGTTTATGGGATTTTGATTCTATTTATTATTAGTTGCTTCCTTTTTGCTTTATTCTGTAGTGAGACCAACAAACCCAGTGCTACCTTTTAGCTGGATTATCCTAGATAATATGGCTGTTTACTTATGTTTAATAAGTATTGCTTTTGTGCTTAGCTTTGGGGTTGTTTGGAGCGAGAGTATTTCGTTATCGGAGCGATCCTTTTTATTAGTTAGAGTGGTTAGGTCTTTATTATGCTTTATGAGCAATAAAGCTTTGCTGTTTTGGTTTTTTTATGAGTTGAGAATATTGCCTTTACTTATTTCTTTATTTGTAAATTCTCCTTATTCAGAACGCTTTATTGCTGGGTGGTATTTATTGGGCTATGTTATAGTAACAAGTCTTCCTATGCTTTTTATACTGGTTTATTTGTCTGTCACAAAAGGTAGCTATTTTATTTCTAGCTGAAACATTACAGATGAAATAGGTCATATTTTAGCTTTTATTTTGTTCGTTTTGTTTATTACTAAGGTTCCGTTGCCTCCTTTTCATTCATGGTTACCTATAGTTCATGCTGAAGCAAGAACGTTTGTTTCTGTTGTTTTGAGGGGGTATGTAATGAAGTTAGGTATTATAGGGGTTTTCCGATTCTGTAGAGAGATTTTTATGGGGTTAGGCAGATTTATTAGAGTGGTTTTTCTATTTTCTATTATGTTTTTATTTGTTTCATATAGGGAGTTGGATACAAAGCGTTGGTTAGCTTTTTTAAGACTATCTCATATATTAATTGCGGTTGTGGCAATTTATTATGTTGAGGGATTTTCTTTTATTAGGATTGTTTTTTGTTTAGGTCATGGGTTGTCGGCTGGGTTGATGTTCTATTTGTTTAGGGTTTTTTATAACGCATGTGGTAGTCGTAATTGGTTGATTATAGGTATGGCTGATAACATAAGTAAATTGTGACGGATACAATTAGTATTAGGGTTTTTAACTTTAGTTTCTTTTCCACCTTCTATTAATTTTATTACAGAGGTTATAACAATAGGTAGAAGGGTTAGTAAATTTTCTGTGATGCTGTTATTATGTATTTATGTGCTACTTAGGGGTGTTATACCAGTAGTTCTTTTATCTTATCTGTTATGTAACACTTCAAATCGTGGGTTTAGTGGATTATTCACTTCTGTTAATTTTGTTACGTTAGTGAGTTTGTGATGTGTTTGATTTTTTATGCCGTTGTTATAGTTTCTTGTAACAAGGTGTTAGCGCATATTGTATTTTGGTTACAAAGGAGATTAGATTTCTGTTACTTTTTTTTAGCTTAAGGTTAAGAGCGTTAGTTTGAAGGTCTAAAGGTACTTTAGGGTAAAAAGATAAGTTAAGTTTAAACTGTTTGGTTCATACTCAAAAAATATAAAAATTTATTCTTTTTAATTATGCTTAGTTTAAGTCGTTCTAGATTATTTAGTTATAACGTTGTTGGTCTTTTAAGTCGTATAGGTAAAATGTACGTTGTACATATGATGGGGATACTTTTAGTATTTTTGCTATTACGTGTTCCTTATTTATATGGTATGCTCGGGTTTGTTGGTTTTATTTATGTCAGAATATTTCCGGTTTTTTTATCGTTGTTTTGTAAACGTATTGAAGGAGGGGTTGATGAGTTTTTTTCGTCTTTATTACCTCCGGGTACTCCCCTTTGGATTGCCCCTTTTGTAGGCTTGGCAGAGACTATTAGGTATATAGTACGTCCTGTTGTTTTAATGGTTCGTCCTTTTTTAAATATAACTATTGGGGCTTTTGGAGCTGTTGCTTTAGGGGGTATGTTTATTAGTAACTATTTTGTTGGGTTGTTTTTATTGATTCTATTTTTTTACGAAATTTTTGTTGCTATGGTTCATTGGTTTATAGTAGTAAACATATTAGGGTTTAGTATAGATCATTAAGTAGATGCAATTGTTATTATATCTTTTAGCTTGCATATTATATTTTGTTGGGTTGTCTTGGGGTAGTTATTTGGGCTTTTGGCTGTGTGTGGAAGCGGCTGGTTTAGTGTTGATTTCTGGATTTTTTTCTTACTATGTTGATACTAAACGTTATGTTGCTTTGTTAAATTATTTATTGGTTTCTGGTATTAGCTCTAGATTTATATTTGTTGGTTTATTGTCTAAAGTATTTAACACTTTAATTTTGCTTGGATGTTTTATAAAGTCGGGATTGTTTCCTTTTATGGGATGGGTTTTGGCTGTGTACAGAAATTGCAGTTGGTTTCTTCTCTATATATTGGCTGTAGTCGGTAAGGCAATTTTTTTATATCTACCAATGGTTAGGGTTTCTTGGGTAGAATCTTTTGATTTGTTAGTTATGTTGTCTTTGCTATTTTCTGGTGCTTGATTGTGGTCTGTAGCTAGGAAAGTTAAGTTTTATTTTTGTTTAACAAGTATATCTTCTTCCGCGACATATTTGTACATAGTTTTACACAATAAAATAGAGTTAAGTGTTAGTCTGTTTGTTTTTTACTTAGTGTATAACACGTGCAAATTTTTAGTGTTTTACATGCTTGACAGTGGTAGTAGTTTTAGTCACACTAAAGTTTTATACTTATTTGTCTTAATTTCTGTTCCTTTTTCGATATCATTTTTGTATAAGTTAGTTTCTACTTACGTGATTTCTGGGTTTTCTCTGTATATTTGTTTGGCTTGAATATTGTATGGGATTAGGGAGCAGTTATTTTTATGTAATGTTATAATGGAAAAGAGTTGCATTAATTAGGCTGTGATAGTTTATTTAAAATTTTTATTTTACACGTAAAAGATAGTGTGTATTGCTTCATGGTATATTAGCAACAAAGTAGTTTATAAAAAATTTATGCTTTGCATGCATAGGATGGGGTTTCTCCTTTGTTAATATTTGATGGGGTTAGTTTAATTAAAATGATAATTTGTCGTGTTATAGATACTTTTTGGGTACCCTATGTTTAGATGTTGTTTAGTATATGGTTTATTACATGTGTGTTGGTTTCGTTTATTTTGATTATGGTTTTCGTAGCGTTTTTTATATTAAGGGAACGTAAGGTTCTTTCTTATATTCAAATTCGTAAGGGGCCAAACAAGGTAGGTTTAGCGGGTTTGTTTCAGAGTTTTGCTGATTTAATAAAGTTAATTGTTAAGATAAAGGTTAAAAATTTCCAGTATCGTAGCTTTTTAGCTTTAATAGGGACATATTTAATAGTGTTGTTATCTCTGTTTTACTGTTTAATTTACTTTAATTATTTTAACAGTGGTGAGGATAAATTAAATTTATTGTGGTTTTTGATAATTACTAGTTTAACAGGTTATAGCTTGCTAGGTGTTGGGTGAGGTAGCTATAAAAAGTATTCTTTGTATGGTTCTCTGCGTTCTTCCTTTGGTTCTGTAACTTTTGAGGCTTGCCTGATGTGTATAATTATAATTTATGGTCTTGTTCAAGGTAGGTACAGTCTAACTAATAGTGGAGGATTTAGTTTAGGGTTTCTATGTCCTGTGATATATTTTATTTGACTAATAAGCATGCTTTGTGAAACTAATCGAACACCTTTTGATTATGCTGAGTCAGAAAGTGATTTAGTAAGTGGGTTTAAAACTGAATATTGTAAAGTATATTTCACGTGTTTGTTTGCTTGTGAGTATTTGATAATTTACATTATGGCGTGGTTTAGAGCAAGCGTGTTTTTCTCTGGTTATTTGTGGTGAGTCATATTATATTTTCATATATTTTATTTTCTTTGAACCCGTGCTACTTTACCTCGGGTTCGTTATGATTATTTTGTAAATTTTATGTGGAAGGTTTCAGTGTGTGTGCTAACCATATATTTAATTATGGTAGTTTAGGTATCTATAGATTAATTATTAAATCGTAAGGCTGTTAACTTTAAGATGCTGCAATTTAAGGCTAGTGCCGGTGTGTAATGCAGCTAAGTAGTTTAAAAAAAATATTATTTTTGGGGAATAAAGATCTTTTAGTAAAAAGTTTGCTGGCCGATAGGGCTGCAATTTCAGGGCACTTTGATATAGTGTTATTTAAAGATATATTCTTTCGTCGGTATGTGTTGTTATAGCTTAATTGTAAAGTGTTAGATTCTTACTCTGATGATGTTCTTTGAACTAATAATATATGATTGGAGTTTGGAGTATATGATTATTTTTAGTTGGGTTAATTGCTTTGTACGACAGTAACTTTTATAGATCATTGAAGACTGGAAACTATAAAGTGAATGTTTGATGTAGTCCATTTGAGTGTGGCTTTATTGGACACAAAGTAAAGGTTAATAGCTTTAGAGCAGGGTTTTTTTTGTTATTGGTTTTTTTTGTTATTTTTGATTTAGAGATTTCTCTGCTGTTGAATTGTGTTTTTCAAGAAGAGTTTTTTAAGAAATTGATTTATTACTTGTTTTTTTTGGTTATTGTGGCATTGGCGTTTTTGTTTGAGGTTGTCAATGGGTTTGTTGGTTGATACAATTAGAAGGCTATAAAGGTGTTACTGCTAATAACACAAAGAGTTTTTATTTACTCAGCTTTCTTATAATAAGAGTAACTAATTAGTTTATATTTAGAATAAATGTCTTCAAAACATTTGGAGGTTACGCCATTAGTTGAGA